GGGTTGGTGCGGCGCGGGGCCCCCTGCGATAGCCGCAGCAGGGGGTGCGCCAGTGCTGCGCCTGGACTGGGGGGGGGGGGGGATGGGTGATCCTCTTTTAGGAGAGAAGAAAACCGAAAAGTTTTTTTGATTCCCTTGTTTTTAATGGGTTGAATGGTTTATAAAAGGTAATTCATTAAAAGTATGATGACTAGGAAAATTTTTAAGAATTTTAATTATTTGATCTTCTAAAAGAAGAAGAGTAAACTAATGGAAAGTTATTTGGCTCATGACCAGAATATAAGGGTTCGATTCCTTTCTCTTTATTTTTGAATTAAATTTTTAAATTATAAAAATAGAATAATCAATAAGAATAATATTAATTAATATTATTATAATCTTTTCATAAATGATTAAATTTAAAATGAACTGAAACATCTTAGTAATTATAAAATAATATTATGAAAGTAAAGGCGATTGAAATCATAATTTTTTCTTTGGATTTACAAAATTAAATAATTGATTATATCTATAGAATTAGTACTGTGAAGGAAATTAATAAATAATTTATAATAAAAAATGAAAATCATTTACCTTTTGTATAATGGGCTTATAAAATAATAATTAGCAAGCTATAAGGCTAAATAACTTATAAAGTTAATTATTCCCGAAACTTAACGATCTAATTGTGAATAATTTTCAGAATGAACCAATAAATGATAAAAATTTTTGGATAATTTGCAATTGGCAGTGAAAAACTAATCGAGTTAAGAGATAGCTGGTTTTTCATGAAATTTATATAAGTAATTTTTTTTAAAAAAAAGCAGTTATTTAATGCAAAGATTATTTAACGAGTAAAAAACAATTTATATCCAACATCAATGAACTCTATAAACATTTAGAAATAAGTTTATGATTTAAACAAAAAGTAAATAAGCTTAGAATCAGCTATATTTTAAAAATTACGTAAAACTTTACTTTAAAAAAATTATAACTTTACAATATAGTTAATTATTATCATTTTTGTGGAAAATAGTAATGAAATTTCTTTTAATATATTATGAAAATTTTAAAAGAGTAATAATATAAGCATGAGTAAAATTAAATTTATCCTATTTTTTTCTTAATTTAATAAATTGATTAAGGTAATACAATTTCTCAATTTATAAGGAATATATTAAAAATCTTTTCAAGAAAATTTTAATTATTATTTTGTAAAAATCTAAATCAAGTTAGGATAAATAATAAATTAATTTTTTTTTAAGGAACTCGGCAAAATAAAATATCGACTGTTTACCAAAAACATAGCCCTCTAAAATATTGAAGGTGAAACCTGCCCAATGATATAAAAATAATTATAACCTAATTTAAATAATATTAAATGGATGCAGTAACTCTGACTGTAATAAAGTAGCATAATTAGTTGTCATTTAATTGATGGAGAGAATGAATGGTTACACGAATTTTTCACTGTCTTAAAAAAAATTTTTTAAAATTGAAATAATAGTTAAGATGCTATTTAAAATTGTAAGACGAAGAGACCCTATAGAGCTTTACTATAAACTTTTTTCTTAAAAATAATAAAAAATTATTAAAACTAGAAAGTTTGGTAGTTTAGTTGGGGCGACTGTTTTTTAAAAATAACAAAAATAAGCAATATAATAAATTTATTTATTGTATAATTAAACAATTTAACAATTACTATAGTAGGCTATAATGACCCGTTATTATAATAAATAATAAATAACGATTAATTGATAAAAGCTACCTTAGGGATAACAGGATAATTTTGTTTTAGAGTCCTTATCAAAAACAAAGTTTGTCACCTCTATGTTGAATTAAGATATCCTAATAATGCAGTAGTTATTGAAGGTAGGTCTGTTCGACCTTTAAAATCTTACATGATTTGAGTTCATTCCGTCGCAAGACAGGAAGGTTTCTATCTACAATTATAAAATTACTTTAGACTTTTAGTACGAAAGGAATAAAGTTTCACTTAGTTAATTAAAAAAACTAATAAAAAAATTTTGAAAGAATCTAAAAATTTAAAGTAATTATTTAATAAAGAGGGTTGATTAAGTAGATCAAATAGTCTTCAAAATTATTAGTATTGGTTCGAATCCAATACCCTCTGTTTATGAAAAATTTAATATTTCTAATAAGTTTTTTCACTTGTTTATTATTTAATAATTTTATCTATAAAGATATTCCTGAAATAAATCAACTTTCTTTCCAAGAAAGTGCTTCATCTTGTAGTAATAATTTAATATTTTTTCATGATAATACAATGTTTTATATGATAATTATTCTTGTATTAGTAGGATGACTATTATTTTCAATAATTATTAATAAAAATTATAACAAATTTTTACTAGAAAACAATTTTATTGAAATTGTATGAACATTAATACCTGCTATTATATTAATAATTATAGCTATTCCTTCTCTATTTTTATTATATTCTATTGATGAAAATGTTGAACCTTCTTTAACTGTAAAAATAGTTGGTCATCAATGATATTGATCTTATGAATATTCTAATTTTTCACCAAATATAGAATTTGATTCTTATATGATTCCTACTACAGATTTGAACCAAGGTGATTTTAGATTACTTGAAACTGATAATGATCTTGTTTTACCAGTTAATACAAAAATTAAATTAATTGTTTCAAGTGCTGATGTTATTCATTGTTGAACAGTACCTTCTTTAGGCGTAAAAGTAGATGCTATTCCAGGTCGTTTAAATCAATTAAATTTTATTATTAATAGACCTGGTAAATTTTTTGGTCAATGTTCAGAATTATGTGGTCTTAATCATTCTTTTATGCCTATTTCAATTTATTCCGTTTCTCAAGAAAAATTTATAAACTGATCTATTAACAAAACTTAAAATGTCTCAATTAGATTTATCTTTATATTTAAATCACTATTTTGTTTTACTATTATTATTTTTTTTATTAATAATTTTAATAAGTTTAAGATTTTATAATTTTTTCTTAGTTTTAAACATAAGAAATAATTTTATTTCAAATAGTTCAGAATCAATTAATAATAATTTTAAACAATTTTCTATATTATATAATATATTGAAATTATAATGTCTTCCTATTTCGATCATTTTTTAATTATTAAAATTTTTGGGTTCTTATTTGATTCTCATTTGGTATTGATATTATCTATATTTATAATTTTTGTAGCTTTAAATTTTACTTTTATAATCCCTTCAAGAATTCAATTATTTTTTGAAATGATTATTAATCATTTTTTTCAAATTGTAAAAGAAAATTTAGGAAACAATTCTCAAATATATGTATTATTTCTATCAACTTTATTTTTTTATCTTTTATCAATTAATTTATTAGGATTTTTTATTTTTACTTTACCACCCACTACTCATATTTCACTAACTTTCGGATTATCATTTTTCATATGATTATCAATAATAGTATTTGGATTTTTTAATTTTAAAAGTTCTTATTTAAGTATGTTTATGCCAACAGGGGCTCCTTTAGGTCTTTCTCCTTTATTAGTATTTATAGAACTAGCTAGTCATATTTCTAGACCTATAGCTTTAGGAATGCGTTTAGCAGCTAATTTAACAGCTGGACATATTTTATTAACTATTCTCTCTGATTTTATATTTAAGATGATATGTTTTTCTTCTTCTTTTTTTAATTTATTTCCTTTAATGATTATTATATTTATGATTATATTAGAAATAGGTGTCTTAGTAATTCAAGCTTATGTTTTTACTCTTTTATGTTTAATTTATTTAAAAGATAGTTTAATTCTACATTAATGGAAAAATATTATCATCCTTTTCATTTAGTAAATCCTAATCCTTGACCATTTTGTATATCAATGGGTGTATTGTATTTAACATTAAATACTGTTGCTTATTTTCATAAAGGATTTTATTATCCTTTATTATTAAGTTTTATTTTAATAATTTTATTTATGATTTTATGATTTACAGATATATTTGTAGAATCTAGTTTAGAAGGGGCTCATACTAAATTAGTTTTAACAGGTCTAAAATTAGGTTTTATACTATTTATAATTTCAGAAATATTATTCTTCTTTTCTTTTTTTTGAGCATTTTTTCATTCTAGTCTTTCTCCCTCTGTAGAAATAGGAATAAATTGACCTCCTTTAGGAATAATAACTTTAAACCCATTTTCTATACCACTATTAAATACTATTATTCTTTTATCATCAGGAGTAAGTGTTACTTGATGTCATCATAGTTTAATACAAAAAAATAGAAATCAAAGTTTAATTAGTTTAATAATTACTATTACTTTAGGATTATTATTTACATTTTTACAAGCTTTAGAATACTTAGAATCTAATTTTTGCATATCTGATTCTGTTTATGGTTCTATCTTTTTTGTAGCTACAGGATTTCATGGAATTCATGTTATTATTGGTACTATATTTTTATCAGTATGTTTACTTAAAATTTATTTTTCTCATTTTACTAATTCTCGTCATTTTACTTTTGAAGCTGCATCATGATATTGACACTTTGTTGATGTTGTTTGATTATTTTTATATATATGTATTTATTGATGAGGTTCTTAACTTGTTCAGATTGGTATAATTAAAGTTCGATTCTTTAACTGTAATAATTTTCATGATTTTTAATTACAATAATTTATTAATATTTACATTTGTAGTTTTTATTATATTAAATTTATATCTAAATAAACATAGTTTTTTTTATTTGATTCCATCAATATTACTATTTATTATAATTACACAATTTCTTAAAGCAGATTCTTTTTTATGAATTAGTATGATAATATTTATCATTATTCTAAATAACTTACATTTAAAATTAGAAAACTTAATTTTATATAGCTTTATTTTATTGTCAATAATAATAATAATATTGTCTAACAATCTAATTATATTATATTTATCTGTAGAAATACAAACTTTTTCATTATTAGTTCTAATAGGTTCTTATAGAAATAATATAAAAAGCTTAGAAGCAAGTCTAAAGTATTTTATTTTAAGTAGTATTTCATCTGGATTTTTTCTTTTAGGTCTTGTCTATTTATTTAAGACTTCAATCTCATTAGATTTAAATTTATTTAATTTTGTTTTAAATAACTCATCTTTTTTTTATTCTTTTAGTAATTCTATATTAATATTATCTCTTTTATTTAAACTAGGTCTAGCCCCATTTCATTATTGAATTGCTGATATTTACGAAGGATCTGATTTTGTACTAATATTATTATTATCTTCCTTATGTAAACTATCTATATTTATTATATTATTAAAATTTAACAATAATTTTGAAATGCTTATGTTTTTAGGTGGATTATCAATTGTTATAGGAACTATTGCCGGGTTTAATCAAACTAAAATAAAAAGATTAATAGCTTATAGTGGTATTTCTAATTTTGGGTTTATTATCATATCCTTAAGCTTAAATAATATAATAGGTATTGAAATTTGTTTATTATATCTTTTCATTTATTTATTTACAAATTTATTTATAATTATGATATTAATATTATATAAAGATAATATAGAATTTATTATAGAACTAAGCGGCTATTTTATGAATAATAAAATTTTAACAATCGCTCTAGTTATTATAACCTTTTCTATAGCAGGAATTCCTCCACTTTTAGGGTTTTTAAGTAAATTTATTCTTATTTCAACTTTAATAAATTATAACTATATTATAACAGGATGTTTATGTCTACTAATTACTTGTATAGGTATAGGATTTTATTTAAGAATAATAAAAATACTTTTATTTCAAAATAATAATTTTTATGTTTCTTGAAATAATATTATTTCTTTAGACAAAAATAATTTATACTTAAATTTTATTTATTTAGGTTTTATATTATATTACACACTATTTTATTTATTAAATCCTAAGTTTTTTATTTCTTTAATAACTTATCTATTAAATTTATAATATGATTTTAACTATAATTTTTTTACCTTTATTTAATAGTTTATTATGCGGATTTTTTGGTAGATTTTTTGGTAATAAAGGAGTTAAATTGATTTCTTTTTTTCTTATTATAATTACACTTATTAATTCTTGAATTATTTTTTATGAAATTAATTTTAATACTACTTTTTTATATTATATATTATTAGACTGATTTAATTTAGGCTTATTAAGTAACTCATTTAATTTAAAATTTGATTTAATTACTACAAATATGCTAGTTTTAGTAATTACTGTTTCATTTTTTGTTCATCTATTTTCTTATTCTTATATGGAAAACGACCCTCATTTACCAAGATTTATATCTTATTTATCCCTATTTACCTTTTTTATGATAATATTAATATCAAGTTCTAATTTGATTCAACTTTTTATAGGATGAGAAGGGGTTGGATTATGTTCATACTTATTAATTAATTTTTGATATACCAGAATTCAGGCTAATAAATCAGCAATAAAAGCAATGATTATAAACAAATTAGGAGATATAGGGTTATTAATCGGAATAATATATTTATGAATATTTACTGGGTCTTTTGAATTTAACGATATATTTATAATCTCCATTACTAATAATTTTTATACACTTTATATACCATTATTTTTTGTATTAATAGGTGTAATAGGAAAATCTGCTCAATTAGGATTTCACATGTGATTACCTGATGCAATGGAAGGGCCTACTCCAGTTTCAGCATTAATCCATGCAGCTACAATGGTTACAGCTGGGGTATTTTTAATTATTAGAATGTCACCTATATTTGAACTTTCATCTACTGTATTAATTTTAATAATTATTATAGGAAGTTTGACTTCTTTTTTTTCAGCAACTATAGGAATGGTTCAAAACGATTTAAAAAAAGTAATAGCATATTCTACTTGTAGTCAATTAGGTTATATGATTATGATCTGTGGATTTTCTTTTTATGACTTAAGTTTATTTCATCTAATAAACCATGGGTTTTTTAAGGCATTATTATTTCTCAGCGCAGGATCTATAATTCATGTTATAAATGATGAACAAGATATGAGAAAGTATGGTGCTTTAAAAAACTTTTTACCTTTAATATTCATTTTTATAATCATAGGATCTATAGCATTATTAGGATTACCATTTTTATCAGGATTTTATTCTAAAGATTTAATTGTCGAAGTAGCATTATTTTCAAATTTCTTATCTTTTTCTGTTTGAATTAGTATTAGTGCTGTATTTATTACAGCCTTTTATTCTTTAAGATTAATTTATCTCACTTTTATTAATAACCCACAACAAAGTATAAATAATTTTAACAATATTCATGAAAGCGATTATAAAATTATTATTTCATTAAGTTTATTAACATTGTTTTCTATTTTTTCTGGATATATATTCCAATTTATAATTATAAAAGATAATCTTCCTAATATGATTTACAATATTAATAAATTATTACCCCTTTTTCTTAGTATACTAGGAATTATTACAGCTATAATAATATTTAATAACCTAAATAAAACTTGAAATGTTATCTTTACAACTTATTATAAAAATATTTATTTATTCTTAATTAATAATTGATATTTTGACATACTAATTAATTATATTCTTTCTAAAAAAATAAGTCCTTTAGGGTATAAAATTACTTATAAATTTATAGACAATCAAATTTTAGAAAGTCTAGGACCATTTTATTTTAATAAAACTATAGGTATAATTTCTAATAAATCTAGTAAAATTTATTTAAACTCTATTTATTCTTATATTTTAATTACATGTGTTTTTTTTGTTTTTTGTATTCTATTAAATATGAATTAACTTTTTTCCCTCAACATTTCTTAGGATTAGCAGGAATGCCTAGAAGATATGCAGACTTTCCAGATAGCTTATTTACTTGAAATGCTATCAGCTCTTTAGGCTCTATTATTTCTATAATAGGAGTAGTATGATTCATTTATGTAATTTTTGATGCTTTCTATTCAGAAGAAAAATTTATTTCTTGAAATAACTTAGATGTAGAAAAAATAAATACTTTAGAATGATCATTAAATTGTCCACCTAGTCATCATACTTTTAATGAATTACCTTTTATAAACCATTCAACCCATTAAAAACAAGGGAATCAAAAAAACTTTTCGGTTTTCTTCTCTCCTAAAAGAGGATCCCCCCCCCCCCCCCCCCCCCAGTCCAGGCGCAGCACTGGCGCACCCCCTGCTGCGGCTATCGCAGGGGGCCCCGCGCCGCACCAACCC